TTTAAAAAGAAATGAAGATTGGAATTTCGTGGAAAAAGCCCCCTATCAGATTTGAACCGATGACTTACGCCTTACCATGGCGTTACTCTACCACTGAGTTAAAAGGGCTCCTTCTTCCATTATTCATGAATTGGTCATTTTTTATTATTGAGTCTACTTTAACCCGTGTATCTATTATAAATACATATATACACGTATTTGTAGGAACTTATTCGGGAATAATAGATTTCATTGATCTAAAAGTAAGAACCTAGAGTTAGGGCAAAATAATTTTTGGATTTGAAAAATTCAAATTCGGACCCATTCTTTTCTGAACTGAAAAAATCCTAAAAATCCTATACAAGAATTCTATATAGAATATATAAAATACAAAATAAGATATATAGAAAATTCTATTCTATATCTATATAGAAATACAAATAGATATATATATAAATACGAATAGAAATCATAGAAATTCAAAATAGAAAAAATGTGACTCATCTAACAACATCCGACTAATCTAATATAGAAATAGATATACAAATCTCAAATGGAAAAACTACATTCCATATTCCATAAAGAATAAAAAAAGAATAAAAAGGAAATGAAATACATAGAAATAGTACGATTCATTTATATTTATTTTATAAAGAATCAAAAAAACTTGGATGAATTTTGCAAATATTTTTCGAGTTTAGTCATACTTTAGTCATACTATGACATTATTTATATTGACAACTCCAAAAATCGGATCATACTATCGATCATAGTTTGATGACAGTCGTGCGGGTATGCCCCCATCGTCTAGTGGTTTAGGACATCTCTCTTTCAAGGAGGCAGCGGGGATTCGACTTCCCCTGGGGGTAGGGTACTACGAAAGGAAGTTGATCATGAATTCTCAATTCTCAAACATTCTAGAATGGATTCTTCCTGGGTCGATGCCCGAGCGGTTAATGGGGACGGACTGTAAATTCGTTGGCAATATGTCTACGCTGGTTCAAATCCAGCTCGGCCCAAAAATTCGTCACTCCATGAGTATGATAGAACCCATTTGTCCTACCTAAATATCTGATATGGAATATCATTCTAATATGGACTATTCTATCTATAGAATAATCAAGAGTCTATAGAATAATCAAGAGTTTCTCCCTTCTTTTCCACTTTTCTAAGGATCTAGATTCATGATTTCGAAGTCTGATGAAAGAAGTAAAAAAAAGTTCCTTTTTGTTTTTTTGTTATTGATAGAAAGATTTATTCTCAACCTTAGGTCAATAACAAAACTACAAGATTAGTAGTAAGCCGTGTCACTCTCACTAGAGTCCCTATTCATCTAAATATCATTGTATTTCCGTTCCAATATGGGAAAAAAAGACGATTTGAATGAAACCCATATCTATGCTTTACACCTCACCGGACCGGGATTGTAGTTCAATTGGTAAGAGCACCGCCCTGTCAAGGCGGAAGCTGCGGGTTCGATCCCCGTCAGTCCCGAACTAGAATCCTATGGGCATCTCTCCTTTTTCAGTTCAGCAAAAACGAGAAGATGATAGAGTACTTGTATTTCCTTTCGATACGTATTCCATAGAAAATATTTATCTATTGTACAATGCAAAACGAGGGTTTTACATAATGAACTAACTCTGAACTCTCCTAAATACTTTTTCAATTAAAGTAAGGCACCATCATATCATCATATATTCATATATATTATTCCTTAATCATTAATCATATATATATTATTCCTTCCTTATTCTATATATCCTTCCTTATTCTATATATCCTTCCTTATTCTATATATCTATATATTCTATATAGAATATAGAATATATTCTTTCTCCATTACATTACGAATTCCTATTTTTTCTTCATTATGGTTCATTATAATTATAGATATTTCTCAATTCTTAATTGGAAACAATCGAATTGGAAATTCTTTGTCTCATTTTCATTCAAATTGCACACTGCTTTTTTGATGTATATACGTTAATGTTAATACTCATCCAATCCAAGAATTGAAGATCTTCAGAAAATCAAAAAATCCCCCCTTTCAGGAACTGTGTGGAAATAGGATATCCTTTCTACTTTGATCCATATTTATGATACTTCTATCTATTCATATTCCAAATGAAATCATTACAAAAAAAAGCGTTCACTTAAACCCGTCGTTTCTTCCATTTCACTTTTTTTTGATTGTTTTCATTGTAATAGAATACTGGTCATATAATACCCCATCAGAGAATTGGATCCCATTATAGTATATATAGTATATACTATTTAGTAATGTAGTATAAGTGACTAAGTAGTATAAGATGGGAATCGTCTTATCTTATAATTATGAGATGGAAATTGTATAAAAATATTTCAATGGAATTCTAGAAAATGTGAATTTTTTTTATAGAAAATCAATAATGAGTGGAAAAGTATGAGAAATTCAATGGGATTCTTTCTTGAATCATAAATTCCTTTTTGGTATGGAGTTGGTATGGAGAAAGGGTCTTTCCGTGTTATATTATAGTATTTCATTCTCGACGATGAATCGATTGGGTAGATCGGATATTGTTATTCATAATATGGATGGGCCGGACCCGATTCTGTATCATTCAGATGCCTTTCATTTCATCCCATTGAATTTCTTTCTAAAAGTCAGGTATCTCCTCTCTATGGGATTAGATCCCGAGTTATTGCGAAGAAAAAAAAGAACAATGAGATTATGGAAGTCAATATTCTCGCATTGATTGCTACTGCACTCTTTCTTCTAATTCCTACTGCCTTTTTACTTATCATCTACGTAAAAACAGTCAGTCAAAATGATTAATTTGACTGAAATTTATTAGTTCTTAGCAAGGATTGAAGAAAGGAAGGGGAGGAGTCTTAATGAAACAATCGGACCGGAATCCAGACTATCTAAGATAGTGTGATCCATAATCAAGAACTAATAGAAAACAATATTTTGGATTATCTTATTTCCATAATTGGAATAGGGCATTCCATTCAAAGAATTCTATTATATGGAATTATATTATATAATTCCATATAATAGAATGTAATAACCCGGTCTCAATTCCATATACATATAGTAGAAATACTAGGTAAATCTTTCTACCATACTATCTGAGTATAAAGTTGTATACGCTTGCTATAGTATAGATTCATTTGCAATATAATATGTAGTAGATACGTATTATCTGTTTTGTTTTTGTATATGTAAACAGTGCTAGAATCTTCTTTCTCTCTACACCGATTTGTATGAACCCAAAATAATCATCGAAGATCCATTTTGTTTCTATCTGAATCTGAATCGAATTCCTAAGTTTTTTTTGTAAGCGGAAGGAGTCAATGTAGATCCTGGGATCTATTTCAAGGATTCATATATATGAACATAGATCCTAAAGATAGGTCCTAAAATAAAAAGTAAAAAGAAATAAGAATTACATAATTGGATTTTACATTTTAAAAAGGTACGACAAAACGAAAAATTCAACAATTCATTTGATTATTCCATTCAGAGTACTCTTACAGTCCACTCCTTCCCCATACTACAAGTGAAAGGGAAAATGTAAAGACTACCATTAAAGCAGCCCAAGCGAGACTGACTATATCCATGTAAATGATGCCCCCTATCTTCTTTAGGAAATGAAGGAATTATCCTAGGATTGGGGACCAATCCTAGTGGAATCGATGGAGCAGAGTCAAAATAGGGTTTTGACTTAAGGCTATTATTGACAAAGCAATCCTATGAACCTGCTCATAACCAATTCCTATATTTATAGTATCCATATCTATAGTATAGTCATTCTAGTAGAATTGAAAAGCATGAAATACAAATCAAATACACATTCTTAGGAAATAGCAAGGGAATATTCCTACCTAATGGCAGTATATTCAGACCTTTTCAAAGCTATTCCAATGAAATGGATTTTGGCTCAACCTATTTCATCCAATTCTAGACTGAGTATTCAGTAGACACTACCTTAGTAATATAGAATGTAGAGTCATGTAATTCGGAAGACTTGATGTCTTATAACCTGCCCTTCTTTAAGATTAGTAAAATGAGGAACCTTCTAAGAATCAAGATTTATGTTCTGATCTAAATAGAACTTCATTAATTCTAATTCTTGTTTTTGGCCAACAAGAGCAGAGACAGAAGGTTTGTCTATATTTGAGGGGTTCCATAAAAATGGAATTTCCAGTGTAGCCAAAACCAATACTGGTAGACATAAAATCATTCTGATTTTGTAAGTTCAGGGTTGACTTATTGGATTTCTTGATTCAATCCAATAAATAAAATAAATAAAAAAGTAAGAGTTGGTTATAAAAAAAGTAAGAAAGTTAAAGTAAAAATCCCAAGCCTTTTCTTGATCTGATCAGGCGACACCCAGATTTGAACTGGGGATAAAGGATTTGCAGTCCCCTGCCTTACCACTTGGCCATGTCGCCAAAACGATATAAAATGAATATCCAGACTCTACATACTTTCTACATACTTTACTGACTTCTTTCTTATTGGGTAGGAGGGACTGCGGAATTCTTTGTTTTTTTCTTTGATTTATATCTTGAATCCCACTTACTTTTTACTTTCATTCAAAATTTCCAAGGGTAAATCCTGCTTTTTTATGGGATCCGATTGAAATCCTTCTCTTCAATAGAATGTATTTTCATGTATATATCAATTGTCTTTTCATTTCAATGGAAAATATCAATGGAAAAGAAAAGACAAAACCCTTCTCTCACTTCTAACAGAAAGAAAAATGTGTGGTAAATTCTTAACCATTTACTTAATTCTTTACTTTACTTAATTCTTTACTTGGAATTCCGGTAGTGAATAGTTTTGAAATTTTGATCCCAAATTTTTTTTATGGCATAAGAAAGTGAAAAGGATTTCCAATCAAGCAGTCTCCACTATTTTGCATAATAAATCTTTTTGCAATGAAATTATAACAACAATTATGTATATATGTAAACCCTAGAACAGAAATTGTTACACAAATACGGCGCAGAAATTTTATCCGCATATTCTTCTATTTCTATAGAGAGTTGTTGCACTTTCATTCTCCATTCAATATATGGAGTAGAAAAAAATGATGATTGATATAATGGCCCTTCTTGCTCCAAAGAAAACTACCATAACATAAAAGGTCGAATATACGGACAACTCTATGAGTATGGACTTGATTTGATAAATACAATTCCTACTTTGCTTTTCCACTATATTTTAGGAATTCCACTACCAAAACAAAAAGAATATGTAAATCCTTTTTTGAGCATTGTTCAAATAAAAAAAGGGTCCATTCTATACTGCCCCTAATTCTATGACTTTGTCTTTATCTCGTTCCCAGAGAGCGGATTCCTTTCAAAATCTTTTTTGATAACCAATCTGATTGGAATATTCTATAATAGGTAGAAATGGGATCTATTTTGCTATTCTATACAAGACGCCATAAGTGTCTAAGTAACATCATTTTGTTTTCCGGACCGGAATAGACAATTCATTTCTATTTGTCTATTTGGACTTCTTACAAATACAAATTCCAAATTGCAGCAAAAATTTCCTTTATTCTTCCATCTCGGTTCCTAGGTAGGAAGCCCATAAATATGGAAGGGGGTTGGCTAAAATTTTATGTGATTCCATAAACAAAATATATATTCCATCATTGCCGAATCGATCCATATAGCTATGGCTCGATAAAGAGTTAGCTAATAATGGGATTTTTTCGATAAAAGGAAACTTCAGATTTAGATGTTCTGTAATACAAATGAGGAAACCTACACAATACCTGGATTTAGCCAGATACAATTGGAAGCATTTTATAGGTTCATTAATCAGGGTTTGACCGAAGAGTTTCATCAATTTCCAAAAATTGAATATAGAGATCACGAAATTGAATTTCAATTATTTTTGGAGCGATATCAATTGGTCAAACCTTTGATAGAAGAAAGAGATGCCGTGTATCAAGCACTCACATATTCTTCTGAATTATATGTACCCGGAGGACTCATTTGGAAACCATCCATTTGGAAATCCAGTAAGAATATGCAAGAACAAACCGTGTTTATTGGAAACATCCCTCTAATGAATTCCCTGGGAACTTTTATAGTTAATGGAATTTATCGAATAGTGATCAATCAAATATTGCAAAGCCCGGGTATTTACTACCGTGCAGAATTGGACCAGAGGGGAAATCCTACTTATATAAGTACTATCATATCAGATTGGGGAGGAAGATCAGAATTAGAAATTGATAAAAAAGTACAGATATGGGCCCGTGTGAGTAGGAAACAAAAAATAGATATTCTACTTTTATTATCAGCTATGGGTTCGGACCTAAGCGAAATTCCAGATCATGTTTGTTACCCTGAAATTTTCTTGTCTCCTTCCATAAAAACAAAAAAGAAGTCAAAGGAAAAAAAGAAGGAAAAGAAGCATCAAAATGCCATTGTAGAATTTTATAAACAATTTGCTGGTGTGGACGGTAACCTAGTATTTTCTGAAACCGTATGTGAGGAATTACAAACGAAATTTTTTCAACAAAAATGTGAATTAGGAAGAATTGGTCGACGAAATATGAATCGAAGACTCCATCTTAATATATCTAAGAACAAGACATTTTTGCTACCGCGAGATGTATTGGCTGCCGTCGATCATTTGATTGAGATGAAATTAGAAATGGGTACACTTGAGGATGACGATATGAATCATTTGAAAAATAAACGGATTCGTTCTGTAGCAGATATGTTACAAGATCAATTTGGATTGGCTCTTGATCGTTTAGAACACGCAGTTCGAGGAACTATATGTGAAGCAATCCGGCGGAATTTTAGACCTATTCCTAAACAATTGGTAACTTCCACTTTATTAACAAGCACTTATGAATCCTTTTTTACTCTACATCCTTTATCTCAAGTTTTTGATCAAACGAATCCATTGGCACAAATCGTTCATGGGCGAAAATTGAGTTATTTGGGTCCGGAAGGATTGACAGGACGAACTGCCAGTTTTCGTATGCGGGATATCCATCCTAGTCAATATGGACGTATTTGCCCAATTGACACGTCTGAGGGAATTCGTGTTGGACTTCTTGGATCTTTCACTATTCATGCAAGGATTGGTCATTGGGGATCTATAGAGAGCCCTTTTTATGAAATATGTAAACGATCGAAAGAAGGACAGATGGTTTATTTATCACCAAGTAGAGATGAATATTATATGATAGCAATAGAAAATTCCTTAGCCTTGAATCGGGGTATTCATCTTCAGGAAGAACAAGTTGTTTCAGCTCGATACTGTCAAGAATTTCTGACTATTGCATGGGAACAGATTAATCTTCGAAGCATTTCCCCTTTTCACTATTTTTCTGTTGGAGTCTCCCTCATCCCCTTTATGGAGCATAATGATGGAAATAGGGCTCTCATGGGTTCTAATATGCAACGTCAAGCGGTTTCGCTTTCTCGATCTGAGAAGTGCATTGTTGGAACTGGGATGGAAGGCCAAGTGGCCCTAGATTCGGGGGTTTCGCTTATAGCCAAACACGCGGGAAAGATCATTTATACTGATACTCATAAGATGATTTTATCAAATCAAGGAAAGGCTCAAAGCATTCCATTAGTTATATATCAAGGTTCCAACAGAAAGACTTGTATGCACCAAAAACCTCAGATTTCACAGGGTAAATACATGAAAAAAGGTCAAATTGTAGCAGACGGTGCGGCTACCCTTGATGGAGAACTCGCTTTGGGAAAAAATGTATTAATAGCTTATATGCCATGGGAGGGCTACAATTTTGAAGATGCGGTACTTATTAGTGAACGCTTAATATATGAGGATATTTACACTTCTTTTCATATACGAAAGTATGAAATTCAGATTTATATGACGAGTCAAGGTTCTGAAAAAATTACTAAGGAAATACCTCATTTAGAGGATCATTTACTCCACAATTTAGACAGAAATGGAATTGTGATGTTGGGAACTTGGGTAGAAACAGGTGATATTTTAGTAGGTAAATTAACGCCGCAGGTAACGAACGAATCCTCCTATACTCCGGAAGATCGATTATTACGGGCTATACTTGGCATTCAGGGATCCACTGCAAAAGAAAGTTCCCTCAAATTACCTAAAGATGGAAGGGGCCGAGTTATCGATGTAAGATGGATACAGAAAAAGGGAGCTTCCAGCGGTAATTCAGAAATTGAAATGATTTGTATATATATTTTACAAAAACGTAAAATCAAAGTGGGTGATAAAGTAGCCGGAAGACATGGGAATAAAGGTGTTATTTCCAAAATTTTGCCTAGACAGGATATGCCCTATTTGCAAGACGGAACACCGGTTGATATGGTCTTCAACCCATTAGGAGTACCCTCACGAATGAATGTGGGACAGATATTGGAATGCTCACTCGGATTAGCTGGGAGTCTGTTAAACAGACATTATAGAATAGCGCCTTTTGATGAGAGATACGAACAAGAGGCCTCAAGAAAATTAGTGTTTTCTGAATTATATGAGGCCAGTAAGAAAACAAAAAATCCATGGGTATTTGAACCCGAGTATCCAGGAAAAAGCAGAATATTTGATGGAAGAACAGGAAATTCTTTCGAACAACCTGTTCTAATAGGAAAGTCTTATATCCTGAAATTAATTCATCAAGTTGATGATAAAATCCATGGGCGTTGCAACGGACCTTACTCCCTTATCACACAACAACCTCTGAAAGGAAGGGCCATGCGAGGGGGGCAACGAGTGGGAGAAATGGAAGTTTGGGCCTTAGAGGGATTTGGTGTTGCTCATATTTTACAAGAGATACTGACTTATAAATCTGATCATATTAGAGCTCGCCAGGAAATAATAGGTACTACCATTTTTGGAGGAACAATACCTAATCCTGAGGATGTTCCAGAATCTTTTCGATTGCTTGTTCGAGAACTACGATGTTTAGCTATAGAACTGAACCATTTCCTTGTATCTGAGAAGAACTTCCAGATTCATAGGAAGGAAGTTTGATCGGAATGAATTGAATCAGAACTTCTATCTATTCTATGATCGATCGGTATAAACATCAACAAGTTCAAATTGTACTAGCCTCGCCTGAAAAAATACGTTCTTGGGCAGAAAAAATCCTACCTAATGGAGAAGTTGTTGGAGAGGTGAAAAAACCTTACACTTTTCATTACAAGACCAATCAACCAGAAAAAGATGGCTTGTTTTGTGAAAGAATCTTTGGGCCTATCCAAAGTGGAATTTGTGCGTGTGGAAATTATCGATCGATCGAAACTGAAAAGGAAGGCAGGGAATTCTGTGAACAATGCGGAGTCGAGTTTGTTGATTCTCGGATACGAAGATATCAAATGGGGTATATTAAACTCCGATATCCAGTAGCTCATGTATGGTATTTAAAACGCTTTAGTTATATCGCGAACCTTTTAGATAAACCCCTTAACCAATTAGAAGACCTTGTATACCGCGATGTGTGATTTGATCAAGATTTTCATTTTACAGATTTGTACTGATAAACTGTCATCTCATTCAATCTGATTGGGATGCCCTCGTCTCTGACATGTATCTTGGAAGGAGTAACATGAAGCTCAGGGTTTGGGCCTATTTCCTATTTCCAAATCAAATGAAAAAGGGGGAATGGATCTATGGTTGGTTCCAGAATGGATCAATATCAATAAAATAAGGGATAAATAGGAATTGCTAGATATACCTCGTGAAACAATCTTTTTTCTGGAATTTCGCCTTTTTTTTAAGTTTAAGGAGAATTTTCAAGTAAGCAAATAGAATATGGCATGGTTAAAGGAGTATATTCATCGCGTATATGCTTCAAGGAACATCATGTTATAACCAGCGAGGTGAGTGAAGTAGGGACCTAAAAGATCAAATGGAAGAATCTATAAACAAGTGAATATAGACAAGTCAATCTCTTACGAGTTTCAAAGTCTTCCTTTCAGAGGATTTCTAATTCGAGGAGAAGTAGACTACTCAATCATTTCCATTTCATTTATGGCGTAATGGACTAGTAGATTCATAAAGTCAAACAAAAGTAAAACGAAATCCATATACCATATATATAACCATATATATATTTATTATAAATATGGGTCATATATGGCTTGGCCTCACTGGAAACTTGAGTAAAGGGTAGCTTTTTATGGGATTTTTTGAATTGAACAAACCCATTTTGAAAGAAAAAAAGGAATTTTTTTCTTGATTTGTTGTAACTACTTGAGCCGGATGAGAGGAAACTCTCATGTCCGATTTTTAAGGGGGGGATCCTATAGGAACCTATCCCAATTTTTCTTTTGCTAGGTCTATAACTAAAAAACCTACTTTCTTACGATTACAAGGTTTATTCCACGAAGATGAAATCCAATTATGGAAAGATGAGATCTGCTTTTTTTTTACTACCCGAAGCCTCGTCGAGATATTTCGAAATCGAGAAATCTCGACCGGAGCGGGTGCTATCAGAGAGCTGTTAGCCGATTCGGATTTGCGAATGATTATAGATGAATCATTGGTCGAGTGGGAGGAATTAGTAAAAAAGGAAGAATCTATACGTGGACAGAAAAAGGAAAGCATTCGACGAAGAAAGGATTTTTTGGTTAGGCGTATGGAATTAGCTAAACATTTGATTCGAACAAATGTAGAACCAGAATGGATGGTTTTATGTCTATTACCAGTTCTTCCCCCTGAGTTAAGACCCATGATCCAAATAGATGGGGGTAAACTAATGAGCTCCGATATGAATGAACTCTATAGAAGAGTGATTCGTCGGAATAATGCTCTTATTGATTTCTTAAGAGCTGATAGATTCACACCCGGGGAATTAGTAATGGGTCAGGAAAGACTATTACAAGAAGCCGTGGATGCACTTCTCGATAATGGGGCCCGCGGGCAATCAACAAAAGAAGGTCATAATAAAGTTTACAAGTCCTTTTCAGATATAATGGAAGGCAAAGAGGGAAGATTTCGTAAGACTTTGCTTGGTAAACGAGTCGATTATTCGGGGCGCTCCGTCATTGTCGTGGGCCCTTGGCTTTCATTACATCAATGCGGATTACCTCGAGAAATAGCAATAGAGCTTTTCCAGACATTTTTGATTCGTGATCTAATCAGACACCATATTGCTGACAACATAGTTACTGCGAAAATGCAAATTCGAAACCAAAAACCCATTGTATGGAAAAGACTGAAAAAAGTGATGCAGGGGCATCCTGTATTGCTGAATAGAGCGCCCACCTTGCATAGATTAGGAATACAGGCATTCGAACCTATTTTGTTGGAGGAACGTGCTATTTATTTACATCCATTAGTTTGTAAGGGCTTTAATGCAGACTTTGACGGAGATCAAATGGGTGTTCATGTACCCTTATCCTTGGAAGCTCAAGTGGAAGCCTATTTACTTATGCTTTCGAATGGTAATCTCTTGTCTCCAGCTATTGGGGACCCCATTTGCACACCAACTCAAGATATGCTTATTGGACTCTATGTATTAACGATTGGGAGCCGTGGGGGTATTCGTACAAATAGGTATAATCCATTTCATCACGGAAAGTCTCAAAATACAATCAAAGAGCCCTATTTTTTGAATTCCTTTGATGTACTTGGGGCTTATCATCGAAAACAAATCCATTTAAATAGTCCTTTGTGGTTCCAGTGTCCATTCAATCGAAGTGTCATTAGCTCAAAAGTACAAAAAGTTCCCATTGAAGTTCAATATGAATCCTTAGGTACCTATCATGAGATTTATGAAGACTCTCAAATAGTAAGAAGTATCAAAAGAAAAGATCCGTTATGCGTATATATTCGAAGTACTGCCGGTCATATTTATTTGGATCGAGAAATACGAGAATCTTTGATACCTTTGATCCAAAAATACGAGAAATAGAAGAAGCCAAAAGGGGAGTTTGTCAAGCCATGTATATGTATGTATAACATACATATACATGTATAACATACATATACATGAGATAAGCTACATGAGATAAGCAGATCAACTCAATAATGATAATAACGTGATATTCGTGAAAACTTTGGATTCCTCTCCTAATTCTGGAAGGAAATGGATACGTGAATCGATATTTTCAAAAGGAAGTTTTTGAATCCAATCACTGACTCAAACCTATTGTATGAATCCTACTCAACAGACCTAATACAGGGGTAATACTTATGACGGAAATGTTTGATACGGAAAGGACCCGTTCAGTAGTTTTTGGTTTTCACAATCAAGTACTAGATGGAGCTGCTATGAAAGGACTTATTAGCAGATTCATAGACTACTTTGGAATGGGATATACATCATACATCCTAGATCAAATGAAAAGCTTGGGTTTCGAACAAGCCACTGTTACATCTATTTCATTAGGAATTGAAGATCTTTTGACAATACCTTCTAAGCGATGGTTAGTCCAAGATGTTGAACAACAAAATTTTGGTTTGGATAAACATCATGATTATGGGAGTGTACATGCAGTAGAAAGATTACGTCAATCCGTTGAGGTATGGTATGCTACAAGCGAATATTTGAAAAAAGAGATGAATCCTCATTTTCAAATGACCAATCCCTATAATCCAGTCCATTTAATGTCCTTTTCCGGAGCTAGGGGAAGTGTATCTCAGGTACACCAATTAATAGGCATGAGAGGATTAATGTCAAACCCACAAGGACAAATGGTGGATTTCCCCATTCAAAGCAACTTACGCGAAGGGCTTTCTTTAACAGAATATATAATTTCTTGTTACGGAGCCCGTAAAGGGGTTATAGATACTGCTATACGAACAGCAAATGCCGGATACCTCACGCGTAGACTTGTGGAAGTAGTTCAACACATTATTGTACGGAGAACGGATTGTGGCACTATCCGAGGTATTTCCGTGAGTCCTCAAAAGGGGATGACAAAAAGATTTTGGATGCAAACACTAATGGGTCGTGTATTAGCAGACGATATATATATAGGTCCACGGTGCATTGCCGTTCGGAATCAAGATATTGGGATTGGACTTGTCAATCGATTCATAACTTTTCGAGTACAACCCATATATATTCGAACCCCTCTCACTTGCAGAAGTACATCTTGGATCTGCCAATTATGTTATGGTCGGAATCCCGCCAATCAGGACCTGATCGAATTGGGAGAAGCCGTAGGTATTATTGCGGGTCAATCAATTGGAGAACCAGGTACTCAACTAACATTAAGAACTTTTCATACCGGTGGAGTATTTACAGGCGGTATTGTTAAAGACATACGAGCTACCTGTAATGGAACAATAGAATTCAATGAGGATTTGGTTCATCCTATACGTACTCGTCATGGACATCCTGCTTTTCTATGTTCTATAAATCTATATGTAACTATAGAGAATCCGTATATTATACATCATGTGAATATTCCGCCAAAAAGTTTGATTTTTGTTCAAAATGATCAATATGTAGAGTCGGAACAAGTGATTGCTGAGATTCGTGCCGGAACACCTCCTTTGAAAGAATGGGTGCAAAAACATATTTATTCTGAATCGGAAGGGGAAATGCACTGGAATCAAAATGTCAATCATGTGCCTAAAGAGAGAATGAGTAATGTTCATCTATCATCAAAGACAAGTCATTTATGGATATTAGCTGTGAGTACGTGTAGATCCAATATAGTGTCTTTTTCGCTCCACAAGGATCAAGATCAAATCCATACTCATTTTTTTTCTATGGAAGAAAAATTTATCTCTCATTCTTCAACGGCTAAGAGTTTAATGCATCCATTGTCTAGTTCAGACCCTTCTGGTGAAAAAAAGGACGGGATTCTTGATTATGATTATTCAAGATCTGATGAACTCATATCCGAGAGTCAGCGGAATTTCATATATCCTTCTATTTTCCAAGAAAACTATGATTTCTTGGGAAAGAGTCGAAGAAATAGATTCATAATTCCATTACAATATTATAATCAGGAGCGAAAGAAAGAATTCATACCTTCTTTTGATATTTCGATGGAAATACCCATAAATGGAATTTTCGATAGAAATATTGTTTTTGCTTCTTGCAATGATCCCAGATACAGAACAACAAGCCATTCTAGTTCGAGAATCATCCAATATGATTTCATAAAGGTGGATCCCATCGGCAAAGAAGAAAAAGAGGATTCCATGGAGGACGGAAAAACAAAAGAATTTCATATGGAATATCAAATGGAAGTAGATCGATTTCTTCTCATTCCCGAAACAATCTATTTCTTCCCTAGATCCATGCCTATAATGGTCCGAAACAATAGTCTTATTGAGGTGGGTACACAAATCACTTTCTATACAAGAAGTCGAGTCAGCGGATTGGCGCGAGTGCAGAGAAAAGAAAAAGAGATTCAACTGACAATTTTTTCTGGGAATATTCATTTTCCTGCAGATAGAAAGACAGATAAGAAGATATTCAGGCACAGTAGCATTTTCATATCTGGAGGAAGAAGAAAAGAACATTTTAAGGAATCTAAACAGACGAAAAATGGAATCTATGTCCAAGGGATTACACTTACCAAGAACAAATATTTTCTTTTGGCTCGGCCCGTAGTGACATATCAAATAACCGATGGGATTCAGTTCCCAACATTCTTCCCACAAGATCCTCTGCAGGAAAGGGGTAACGTCCAACTGAGAATTGCCAATTATATCCTTTATGGAAATAATAAGCTAATTCCGGGATTCTATCCCAGAAGTCAATTCGTCCGGACTTGCTTAGTATTGAATTGGGACCAAGAGACAAATTCTTCTCTAGAAGAGGTTCATGCTTCCTTTGTTGAAATAAGAACAAAGGTTCTGATTCGCGATTTCATAAGAATGGAGTTGGGTCAACCCTCTATTTCATATCTTGTAAAAAGAAAAAGGAGGGGTGCGAGGGGTTCGGGATTTATTTGCTTAGATTGTAACAATATCAATCCTTTTTCTTCCAAGCCCAAGATTCGGCCACTTATTCAAGATCAGAAAACTCGTGGTATTGGTACCTTGTTGAATCGAAATAAGGAATGCCCATCTTTGACAATTTTGTCATCATTCAACAGCTCTCAAATCGACGGTCCATCCCACGGTTTAAAATATCACAATGTGACAAAAGAACCAAGTCAAAGGGATCTTACAATTTCCATTAGAAATTTGTTAGGCCCCTTAGGTATGAAAGTACCTAAAATCACAAATTTTTATTTCTCTTACTACCATTTAATAACTAATAATCCGATATTATTAAAATTAAAGAAAGATTTACTACTTAATGTTAATGACAATTTTCAACAAACCTTTCAAGCCCTTCCATATTGTTTCATGGACGAAAATGAGAGGATTTTTCATCCCGATCCGCACAGTAACCTCATTTGGAATCCATTGGATTGGAATTGGCACTTTCTACATCATGATTATTGCAAGGAATCTTCCCCAATAAGGATCCTTGGGCAGTTTCTTTGCGAAAATGTATGTTTATTCAAATACGGATTACAAATCGAATCTGGTCAAGTTTTCATTGTTTATATGGATTCTTTAGTAATCAGATCCGCGAAACCTTATTTGGTTACTTCAGGAACAACGGTTCATGGTCATTATGGGCAAATCCTTTACGGAGGGGATACATTAGTTACATTTCTATATGAAAAACCAAAATCTAGTGACATAACGCAGGGTCTTCCAAAAGTGGAACGGGTCTTAGAAGGATATTCTATACCCATGAACCTCGAAAGAAGGGTTCAACGTTGGAATAAGCATATCCCAAGCATTCTCGGGATTTCTTGGGGATTATTGGTTGGTGCTGAACTCACCATAGCCCAAAGCCGTATCTCTTTGATTAATAAGGTCCAAGAAGTGTATCGATCTCAGGGGGTACAGATACATAATAAACATATAGAGATGATTGTACGTCAACTAACATCCAAAGTGTTGGTTTCAGAAAAAGATGGAGATGGAATGTCTCATGTTTTTTCACCAGGAGAATTAATAGGGTTGTTGCGAGCAGAACGAGCGGGGCGCGCTCTGGCTACAACAATCTGTTATCGAGCAATCTTATTAGGAATGACTAGGGTATCCTTGAATACTCAAAGTTTCATATCCGAAGCGAGTTTTCAAGAAACTGCTAAAGTTTTAGCAAAATCTGCTCTGCTGGGGCGTATTGATTGGTTGAAAGGTCTTAAAGAAAACATTGTTCTGGGGGGGATTATACCCGCCGGTACCGGATTCCAAAAATTAGTACACAGTTCAAAGCAACAAAGGAACACTCCGCTGGAAATCAAAAATAGGAATTTATTCAAGGGAAGGATGAGAGATATTTTATTCCATTATTAGGGAATGAGTTTGTTCCTGTGTAAAAAAAAGGAATCTCTATGATACATCAGAACTCTTATTGACACAATGGAATGATTCCTGAAAATCATTCTTTGAATTCCATTAGGATTGTTTAGATTTTTTATTTGGTAATAAAGATTCTAACGAATTCATGAAATTCTAACAAAGAAAAAAGAAGAATGAATGGTTTGAATCGTATATCAACGGTCAATCCTCGGTAGAAGGTTCCGTCGGAACATGGATTTATTTTAGGCTACCTCGTCTCTTTGTTTTTTTTTTTCTAAAAAAGCAAACCACCGAGAGGAAGTGTCAGGGACAATGAAGAAAAAATATTGGAACATCCGTTTGGAAGAGATGATAAAAGCAGGAATCCATTTTGGTCATGATATTGAAAAATGGAATCCTAAGATGGCACCTTATATTTTTATTTCCTCAAAATTTAAGGGTACTCATATTACAAATCTCGTGAGAACTGCTCGTTTTTTATCCGAAGCCTGTGATTTAGTTTTTCATGCAGCAAGTAGAGGAAAACATTTGTTAATCGTTGGTACCAGTATCGAAGAAAAGAAAGCGGCTGACTTAGTAGCATCAGCTGCAAGAAGAGTTCGTTGTCATTATGTGAATCAAAAATGGCTCGGTGGTATGTTAACAAATTGGTCTACTACAGAAATGAGAATTCGGAAGTTAAGAGCCTTAAAAGAAAAGATGGGTCAATTCAACCGTATCCGAAAAAGAGATGCAGCAATCTTGAAGAGACAATTATCTACTCTGGAAAAATATCTGGGTGGGATCCAATATATGAGCGAGTTACCTTATATTGTAATCATCATGAATCAACAAGAAGAATCGAAAGCTCTTCGAGAATGTATTCTTTTGCAAATTCCGACAATTTGTTTAGTCGATACAAATTGTAATCCCGATCTTGCGGATTTTTCGATTCCAGCCAATGATGACGCTATAGCTTCAATACGATGGATTTTGAATCAATTAGTGTTCGCTATTTATAAAGGCCGTTCTAGCTATATAAAAAGTCGTTCATTATCATTATTATGAATAATAAATATAAGTCAATTTCCTTGAGGACTTGGTAGATTTCTTAGTGATTTTGCCCTTATTTCATCGAAGGAAGAAACAGTACTGGGTATATGATGTCCTTCTTGGGTATCCTAAATATACCATATATTCGGAAAGGAAAATAGGCGAGTTGACAAATAGATGAGAGGATGGAATCCAAATCATTTTTTTGGAAGTTCGATTTATGCCCGAGGACAATATGAATGTTATACCATGTTCCATTAACACACTCAAAGGATTCTACGATATATCAGGTGTAGAAGTTGGCCAACATTTGTATTGGCAAATAGGAAGTTTACAAGTACATGCTCAAGTACTTATCACTTCGTGGGTCGTAATTGCTATTTTATCAGGTTCGGTCACCATAGCTGTTCGAAATTCACAAACCATTCCAACTGATAGTCAAAATTTATTCGAATATATCCTCGAATTCATTCGAGATTTAAGCAAAACTCAGATTGGAGAAGAATATCACCCTTGGATTCCCTTTATTGGAACTATGTTCCTATTTATTTTTATTTCGAATTGGTCAGGCGCCCTTTTACCTTGGAAACTCATAGAGTTACCCCATGGGGAGTTAGCTGCACCAACGAATGATATAAATACTACTGTTGCTTTAGCTTTACTCACGTCAGTGGCATATTTCTATGCAGGTCTTAGCAAAAAAGGATTGAGTTATTTCGGAAAATATATTCAACCAACTCCAATCCTTTTACCAATTAACATTTTAGAAGATTTCACAAAACCTTTATCACTGAGTTTTCGACTTTTCGGAAATATATTAGCTGATGAATTAGTAGTTGTTGTTCTTGTTTCTTTAGTACCTTTAATCGTTCCCATACCCGTCATGTTTCTTGGATTATTTACAAGTGGTATTCAAGCTCTGATTTTTGCAACTTTAGCCGCGGCTTATATAGGTGAATCCATGGAGGGTCATCATTGACTAGCTTTCGAAATCGTTTTTGTATTTTCTTAAGCTTATCCCAATTCATATGTAGTTCATCACTATAATTATAATAAATTTGGTTGGTGAATAGAAACATAATAGATCCAAATATGGATATTATGGATGTATATATGATCTAAAGCTGTGGTAGGAAAGATGTACGGCCATATTATGGAATTGGCAAAAAAATCTTAGGAAAAAGGATATCCAAAAAAAAGTATCTTTTTCCTAAGATTTGGGTTCCTTTATTGTTACCTGATATTGGATTCCTAGTTGTTTTGCTTGGTCAATTTCCAGATTCGAATTAGAAATTAGAATAAGAATTGGTATCTTCTCGGGTTTCGACGTGCTACTCATATTATATTCAATTCAAAAAAGAATAGAAAGAATAGATTAAACTGGAATACCTTATTTATAGATAAAGTATTTGATTTTTTGATTTATAGACAAATAATTATTTATAAATAATTAATTCTATCTCCCGCGTATGTTTCGAAGAAGGATTCGAGCATTTTAGATTCCATGCGGAAATAGGAATGGTTTACGGTATAGGAGAAACAAACGTATATGTGATATTGGATATTCACTAGTTATATGACATACTTTTCTAGGGGATTGCATTTCGATTTGGATAAAAGCCCTTTTCGATTATTTCGTCTGTGTTCTTGAATAAGTGGAGCAATTCAAGGGCATAGAATGAGAGAAGAAGTTTTGAAAAAAAATGCAATAACTAGAAGCATATTCCTATGGAAAAATACGATCATGAATAGTAACTAAAAACGAGATATCGAAAGAGTTCTGAATGATTCAGTAAGATTCTGAGTTCTTGGGGTTTTAGTTACTTCTACCAAATAGAATTTATTTATTTTAGTAATCCAAAAAAGTAAGAAAAAAGTAAGAATTCATTAGTGAATTGTATCATTAACCATTTCTTCTTTTTTTGTTGCGAGGGACTTAGTTTACTATGAATCCACTGATTTCTGCCGCTTCCGTTATTGCTGCTGGATTAGCCGTAGGGCTTGCTTCCATTGGACCTGGGGTTGGACAAGGTACTGCTGCAGGACAAGCTGTAGAAGGTATTGCGAGACAGCCAGAAGCAGAAGGTAAAATACGAGGTACTTTATTACTCAGTCTGGCTTTTATGGAAGCTTTAACCATTTATGGGTTGGTCGTGGCATTAGCACTTTTATTTGCGAATCCTTTTGTTTAACACTAGAAATCAGAAAAAAAAGTATGTTATGTACTTTTTTTTCTGATTTGATGAATTTCGACTTGTCGTTTGTTTCTTCAAATTAGATCAACGCATGACCGTTACAATTACTTATTTGTTGTACTTATTTGTTGAAATCCTCGAGAAGGGCTGATTGGAGGATGAGGGATTACAGGACCCGCTCGCTTTATTCCCATTCTTAATACAATACAGGAAATCCTTTTTATTTTTAGAAAAGATTGCAACAAAATACAATATTGGACAATTGACGTAAGACCTGCGATCTAACCCCAAAAGATACTTATATTGATTGGTCGAAACAAAACAATCAGAAAATCAAGCAAATCAGAAAAAAAAGAGGTCGAAGTGATAGAAAAAGAACTCTCTTTTTTGGGAGTCCTATCTAATCTATAAGAGGAGAACATATGAAAAATCTAAGCGATTCCTTTCTTTCCTTGGTGGACTATTGGCCGTCTGCCGGGAGTTTTGGGTTGAATACCGATATTTTGGCAACAAATCCAATAAATCTAAGCGTAGTGCTTGGTGTGTTGATTTCTTTTGGAAAGGGGGTGTGTGCGAGTTGTGTATTTCAAGAATAGGTTGGATCCAACCAACTGCACTTTCTTTTTGATCTTATATGTTATTTCTTTTATTTATAATGGGTTATAATTGGATATAATTTGGATTGATTTGGATTGATCCAAGATTTTCAAGTATAATTGACATATCATTTCGAAAAAGAAGGAAGAATGTAATATAGAGAAATAGCAAAGAAAGGTGCATATTCCGGCGAATGACTTATGAAGAAATTCCTAAATCATATATAAGAACCATAGCATTTCGTGATTGATTGGTCAATTCTCTTTGATTCTCTATCAACCCATCATTTCGGATCCTGAACATGGTGAAAGCTAAACTGTCTGAAGTCCAGGCACAAAAGGGTACTTTTTCTACCACTATGTGAGTATAAAAAGGGGCTTCAAATTTCAATAAAAAAGGAATCGTTGGGAATGTATCCGATATAAAACACTCATATGGATATGAACCATTTCCTGCAAGAAAAGGAAGGAGGACACTTTGGCCCTTTTTGATATAATGCTGAACGGATAACCTATGTAGAAAATCAGAATTTTTGGATTGGAATCAATAATGAAGAAAAAAAAAATAAGAAACAAATAAAGAAACAACTTTACTGATAATTACAGATCTCTTGTCTGATCAGAAGAGTTCTCCCAATATTCTGGTCTTGTATAAGTTTCGATATAAAAATACAAACAGAAAAGAGAGAACAGGTTCATTCTATGAAAAATAGATATGGGAATGCCCATAAATTCCATAGTGGAGCGTGAGAGCCAAATGAATTGAAAGGTTCATGTTTGGTTCGGGAGGGGATTATGTAAGTTGTAAAATGAATGGTAAGAAAATCTACTTTCATTAACGGATTTATTAGATAATCGAAAACAGAGGATCTTAAGTATTCTTCGAAATTCCGAAGAATTACGTAGAAGTGCTGTTGAAGAGCTCGAAAAAGCTCGAGATCGTTTACGTAAAGTGGAAAGAGAAGCAGATGAGTATCGCGTGAATGGATATTCTGAGATAGAACGAGAAAAAGCAAATTTGATTCATGCTACTTCTGATAGTTTGGAACAATTAGAAAGTTCCAAAAATGAAACCCTTCGTTTTGAACAACAAAGAGCCATTAATCAGGTTCGACAACGGGTTTTTCAACAAGCTTTAGAGAGGGCTATGGAAACTCTAACCCATTGTTTAAATAGTGAAAGTGAATTACATTTTCGTACCATTAGTGCTAACATTGGTATCCTAGGGACTATGGAAGAAATAACTAATTAGCCCTTTCCTTCTTTATATTTTCGTTTCGAGTTCTGGTGCTATTTTTTTCTCTGCTTCCGAAAAAGAAAAAATTACAAGATATTAATGGGAACCATTCGAGCCGACGAAATTAGGAATATTATTCGTGAACGTATTGAACAATATAATAGAGAAGTAAAGGTCGTGCATACTGGTATCGTACTTCAAGTGAGTGATGGCATTGCTCGTGTTCATGGTCTTGATAGAGTAATGGCAGGCGAATTAATACAATTTGAAGAAGGTACGACGGGTATTGCTCTGAATTTGGAATCGGATAATGTTGGTGTTGTATTAATGGGTGATGGTTTGATGATACAGGAAAGAAGTTCTGTAAAAGCAACGGGAAAAATTGCTCAGATACCGGTAAGTAAGGCTTATTTGGGTCGCGTTGTAAATGCTTTGGCTAAACCCATTGATGGTAGAGGTCAAATTCCAGCTTCCGAATCTCGCTTAATTGAATCCCCAGCCCCCGGTATTCTTTCGCGACGTTCCGTATATGAACCTCTTCAAACCGGTCTTATTGCTATTGATTCGATGATTCCTATAGGGCGTGGTCAGCGAGAATTAATTATTGGGGACAGACAGACCGGTAAAACAGCAGTAGCCACAGATACAATTCTCAATCAAAAAGGGGAAAAAGTCATATGTGTTTATGTAGCTATTGGTCAAAGAGCATCTTCCGTGGCTCAGGTAGTGAAAACTTTACAGGAAGGGGGAGCTATGGAATACACGATTGTTGTAGCCGAAATGGCGAATTCGCCTGCTACATTACAGTATCTCGCTCCTTATACAGGAGCGGCTCTAGCTGAATATTTTATGTACCGTAAACAACATACTTTAATAATTTATGACGATCTATCCAAACAGGCACAAGCTTATCGTCAAATGTCTCTTCTATTAAGAAGACCTCCTGGGCGTGAAGCTTATCCGGGAGATGTTTTTTATTTGCATTCACGTCTTTTAGAAAGAGCTGCTAAATTGAGCTCTAAGTTAGGGGAAGGAAGTATGACCGCTTTACCAATAGTTGAGACTCAATCTGGAGACGTTTCAGCTTATATTCCTACTAATGTGATTTCCATTACAGACGGACAAATATTCTTATCCGCGAATCTATTCAATGCCGGAAGAAGGCCTGCTATTAATGTGGGTATTTCTGTCTCTAGAGTGGGATCCGCAGCTCAAATGAAAGCTATGAAACAAGTAGCTGGCAAATTAAAATTGGAATTAGCTCAATTTGAGGAGTTAGAAGCCTTTGCACAATTCTCTTCGGATATTGATCAATCTACTCAGAATCAATTGGCAAGAGGTCGACGATTACGTGAGTCGCTTAAACAATCCCAAGCAAAACCTCTTACCGTCGGTCAACAAATAGCTACTATTTATACCGGAACGAACGGATATCTTGATTCCTTTGAAATTGAACAGGTAAAGAGCTTTCTGACTAAGTTACGTACCTATTTAAAAGAGAAGAAACCTCAATTCCAACAAATTCTAACTTCTACTCAAACATTCACTGCAGAAGCAGAAGCCCTTTTGAAGGAAGCTATTCAAGAACGGATGGAAACCTTTGTACTTCAGGAAGAAACATAAATTTTTCGTTTCTTCTTTTCACATTTTCTTTTGTAGTAAAATATAAAATAAAAGAATTCTTATTGATGAATTTGATGAATGTCTTTGATTAAAGATGATTTTTAGTATAGAAAGAAAAAAGTATAGAAAGAAAAAAAATAGATGGAAATACATTGCGTCCAATAGGATTTGAACCTATACCAAAGGTTTAGAAGACCTCTGTCCTATCCATTAGACAATGGACGTCTTTTCCTTTTTGTTTTTCTTATTTTCTTTTCTTCTTTTTGAGTTAGAAAAAATTGGATTCTATGGAAAATGTTTTGGAAAACAAAGAAAGAAGGATATATATATATTTATATATTCAAATCCATGATGCATTTTTAAAAAATTTCTAAAATTAAAAAAAGGGGATAAGCAAGTGATTGATATGGAGCGGGTAGCGGGAATCGAACCCGCATCGTTAGCTTGGAAGGCTAGGGGTTATAGTCGACGTCGATTGATCGCTTGTAACGTCTCTAATTCAAAACCGAACATGAGATTTTGGTTTCATTCGGCTCCTTTATGGAAATTCGATGTATTTCCATATCTAAGCATAAAAACAGAAAATGGTTATGCTTTAGAAAAAGAAAGGAAGCCGTCGTAAATCTGAAAAAATATTTGGATTCATCCATAACATCTATGTTAGCTTTTCTTATTCGCTTTCTAGATGATCCTTCTAGAAAGAATTCGATTCGATCCAATCTTTCAAATTACTTCGTTCCCTATTTCTACTTGTGAAATCCTGAGGAAAAGAGTTTCTTTTCTCCCGAGCTGAAACCATACGTGAATGACTCTAGTAAACCAAAGTTATCCTTTTATAGCTCTTTGGCTCCCATTTCCCTTTTTATGTTATGAGTTCTAAGACAAAAACGGAAGATTTAGTTACGATTAGAAATTTTTTATCTTTATCCATGGATTTTTTACTCATATTGATTTCATTCGAATAATGGAATCCATTTCAAAAAATTATGCTTCACAATTTGATATATTTTGGTTTTTTTAGTTTTTTACTAAGATAACCTTGGATACAAATCACGAGAACCTCGATTTTTCCTAAAATGTAGCATTGAAAGGAAGGAAAAGGATGAAATCCTTTTCAGAAATAAAGTTTTGGATCAGAATATTAGCAAAATGGTAAGACCCTTTAACTTTTTAAGTTGTTAATAGAACGAATCACACTTTTACCACTAAACTATACCCGCTACAATTTCATTATTGTATATTCATGGGTCTTTTGTCAAACATTTGTCAAACAAAAGAATAAGACATAAAATCAAGATCGTACCAGAATGATCAACGTTTGAGTGTTGATGCTTATTTTCCATTGCGAGATTACTTGAATCAAAATCAATATAGTATAGTTAGGGTTTGCTTCAATAACATAAAATAGCATAGAAATTACACCTTTTTTTATTCGCAGTTCCGATTATTAAGAGCTTCGGGGCATTGAAGTTGGATTATAAGAATGAGTTCAGAATCCGGAACGGAGTTCTCTTTTGTTTTCAACTAGTACATGTTATGACTTAGGTTTCAAGTTTGAAAACAAAGTTGATTCTTGAATTGAACAAGTAAATCAATCAAGTGATAATGATGATCATTATCCAATGAATTCTCATTTATTAATTTATTATATGATTATGTCCTATCTATTTATAGATATATCTACCTATATTCTATCTATTTATAGATATCTCTATCTATAATATCTCTATCTATAATAATCTCTATCTATAATAGAATAGAAAAATAAATGGATTCATTTCTTCTTGATTCTTTTATTGTATTGGACTGAGATTGAGTATTTTGAATTATGGGTTGATTTCCTTTTTCTTTTGACTCCAGTTATATTCCATTTTTTATTGTGGTCTCCTTGTTGTAGTCTTGTTCGTTAAAGTAAATCAAAGAAAAATTCAAAATTTTATGGAAATAGAAATGGGGTTTGTTCTTACTTCAATAACAATATGGAGTTCCAACCCTATGAACTCCTTGATTTATCAATGAGTTATTGGAACAAAAAAAGGCCCAGCTAGTATCTAACCAGCCAGGCCCGGGGAAGAAATAAAGAACTTTTCGTACAAAATCAAAGACGTAAGATGCTTTTTTATCTCTATTAGTATATTGGGTTCAAATCGTTCGTTATTATTATCGAAAAGGAATTGCTAATCCAATTTGTATATGTCTTTATAGAATGATATATTGTTTTTTGGTTAGAATAGAATTCTAAAAGGACTCGAATATTCGTCATAAATGAAGGATGGTAAAAGTTTTTTATCCATCTTTACTTCCTGCGTTATATCAATTATTTCCTATTTTTAAATAGGGAGAGATGGCTGAGTGGTTGAAGGCATCGGATTGCTAATCCGCTTGTACAAGTTATTCGTACCGAGGGTTCAAATCCCTTTCTCTCCCTCTCCCTTTCTTCTGATGGATCACTTGAGACTTTCTATTATCATTTGTGGTTCTAGTTCTTTTTTTTGTTATATTTTTACAAATAGAAATTTATATAAATAAGAATAAGTGAAGGAAAATATAAATATCTCTTTTTTTAGTCTTCACGTCCACCAGGATTACGTCCTGGATCATTAGATAAGAATCCGAAAATAAATAGGGAAACAAAGAATATTACGACTGTATAAACAAAGAGTTTTAGAGTAAGCATTACGGAACCTCCAAGATCATTTTATTGCAAAAGGGAATAGATTCTTCAGTTTTATACTGCATGTTTTGACAGGATACCAAAAACAGAAAAGGATTTCTCAAAGAAAATATTGGATTTTAGTGTTCACAAATTTGTCATAAGATTCTTATTTTTTCGTTACAAGAATTTTCTTGTCATATTGACAATTAGATATTGCGTGGGAATTCAAATTCAATGGGGTTCTTCCTAATTTGAAAGTGGAACTAGTGAATTAGCGGATCCAAATCAAATTAAGTACTAAGGTTATTCAATATATAAGAATTAAGAATTTCCATTTTTGGAATCGAAACTTCATGATGTAAGACCTATCCTCTGATCTTATCAATTCTTAGAATCTTTTTTTATCAACTAAATCAGGAATTCTTTTAGGCGGTCCAAATTTCATCGAAAACTCACAGCTGCTTGCCAAACAAAGGCTAAAAGAAAAAAGAATAGAGGTATGACGGGCATAACATCTATAATTGGATTAAAAATGGCATAAGCCTCAGGCAATTTGGCAAAGAAAAAACTGCTCGAAGAAGGGGCAGAATGAAGACAGATACAGATGAAACTAAAGATATTAAGCATAACAAATCGTTTTTGCAGATAATTTTGGATGGAGTTCTTAATATAAGGAAAGGAGAAAGTGAAGAAACAGGAAAGACCAAAAAGACTTCGTTTTCTTTTCATTCTCTCCAATTCAGAATCCTTTCATTTTCAAACGAAAATACAAGGAATTATACTTTCATACAATATATTAATTGATTTATATGGAATTATCAATGAATTTATTTGGATTCTATATCTACATGTGTCTAATTTCGACAACAAAACTAAGAACCAAAAACAAAAACCTATATCAATCCCATATCAATTCAAAAATAAAGAATATAAAAGTTCATAAAGGTAATTATAGTTCATTAGTAAATTCTCATTTATGAATGAATCACAATCCCTGCCAAACAATTTCTGGAAGGTATATATTAGGTTGCTGTTCTTTATTGATATTGATGCATATTCTATATATACTATCTATACGGATTGGCAACTACTAATTAGAATTGATAAGATTAGAATTGATAAGAGGGAAGCTCTAATTAGACATTAGACATATAACTAGTTAGACATATAATTACTAGTTAGACATATAATTAGTTAGACATATAATTAGTTAGACATATGATATGAATATGCCTAATTATATGTAATTAAGAAGTAAGATAAACAATAAAAAATCGTTGATTATGAAATAGTCTCTTACTCTTAGATCTTAGAACTTTTTGACCCCAATTTTATTTTCCCTTATTCATATCAGATCAAGTCCCTAATTGACGAAGGGCCCATCTTTACTAATACTAAAATCATATAAGTGTGGATTAGTGAAATATCCAATCTAAATGGAAATGGGGCGTGGCCAAGAGGTAAGGCAACGGGTTTTGGTCCTGTAATTCAAAGGTTCGAATCCTTTCGTCCCAGATGGATTCGAATGAACTTAAAAAATTGGGCCGTATTGTATCCAATATGAAAATCAAAGAAAATCTGAAAGAAAACAATCTTTCGTTCTTAACTCTTAATTCTTATTTCTAATTCTTTCTTCTGAAAATCCTTTCTTTCATTTGGTTTCTCGCAAACGGAATTCCGTGTCAAATGTGGGCGGTATGTCTATGCTAATATCTTTTTCTATGATATGTATATGGCAATAGTTTGATGAATTGGCAGTATAGTATGTAGTATTCAGCGGATATCTGTACTTATATTCCTATTGAAGTTAGTGATTTCTTAGTATTTGATGTCTCATATCCATAATGTTATTACATGATCATGATCTATGTTGTGTCGAAATTCAAAGGAAATACTATATTCTATCTTTTCTAAAGAGACTAAAGTCAACAGGGCAGGGTCCATTTTTCCTGTCTATTCTATGTGATAAATCTACTCGAGAGTCATTGTAATTGAGTACTCATTCCATTACTACTCTGAAAGCCCCTAAAAAAGGATTCAAGATAGTAAGAAAAACAAACGAGGTCCGTTTTTGGGACTATTATAGAATCCTATAAAATAAAACTTCCATAAGAGGATTTCTTTTTGTTTTGTTGGTTTTTTAACTTAACTATAATTCACAATACTGATAGAACTTGTATGGGTACGAGTTTATTAGCAAATTTACAGAATTTACAGAAGGCATAAAATTCATTATCTATTTGTGTGGGAATCCTATGATTTTGTAGGGATCTGAGTCAAAAAAACGGGGTCTGATGCATAATAGATACATTTTTCCTTTGTCAAAATTTTTCTTTTGTATCTGGTTCCAAAGAGGAATTGGAATTTATTGTAGAATGGAGTGCGGTAGAAGGAATTTCATTCCATGAAAACAAATGAAATCCATGGATGAAAAAATCCTTGAACCTGAAGAAAGGAACAACCTGTATAAAATATAAAATGAAGTCTATAATCATATCTATTATGTGTTTATGATCATATCTATTATGTGTTTATGTGTTGGCATTCTTCAATTTTTTGTAATAAATGCGATGCGGCCAATAGACAATAGAAGACAATAGAAGACAATAGAAAGGATCCATCCATATCCGTTCCATATCCACCCATTCCATATCCATATAACATCATATCCATATAATATATTATAATATATATCCATATAATATATATATATATTATATAAAAATATAAAATATAAATTAGATAAACAATCTATATAATATACATACACAATCGCGACATACACAATCGCGAGCTGTGATAATGATTTATATGATGAATAAATCATACTTTCTGGGATATGATTATGATTTATTCTTTAGCAATCTCACATCTGATAACGCGATTCTTTCATTTTCCACAAAGAATTTTTTTCCAATTCATGACTAATTTATTATACCTCCTTGACAACCGAAGAAATGTAAAAAGTCCATCTTATTCTTATTAGGAAAAGAAACTTTGGTCCCTTCTTTTCTTTGCCATTTTTGGATTATTCTATTTATACACAAAAAGAGAAAACCAAACTTATAACTTATTATGTACCAATTGAACCAATGACTATTCATGATTTCATATTGAATCCATTCCGTACGAATTCCAAAAGAATGTTATGGTCAAACTTCGTCTGAAACGATGTGGTAGAAAGCAACGTGCGATTTGAAGGACATTACCGTATGTGGATTCTGACATCCATCATTTTCTATAGGAATGAAAATGCTCTCGGCTCGACATAGTTTGTTTTATCTTGCAGTACCGGAATTGGTTTTTGGTACTTTTGGTACTAAGTAAATAGTACATGATGAAGCTCGAGTAAAAAGTATTGATTTTTTTGATCAGGAGGAAGGATCTAGGGTTAGTGCCAATCAATAAGTCGGAACAGCTTTGTAAATATGTTTTCTATTTTTCTATATAGAAAATAGAAATCAAAAAATGAAAACTCTAACAAAGTGGAAATGAAAAAGTCCAATTTGTCGGGAGCAAAATTAGTGAAATTTTTTGATCAAAAGTGTATCATAAAGTAATCTCCATCATTCCTATCATTTTTCTAGAAAAAGAAAAAAAAAAGCAAAAAGGTATGTTGCTGCCATTTTGAAGGGAGTAAAGATCACCGAAGTAATGTCTAAACCCAAGGATTCCACAAAGCAAGGATCAAAAGTTCCGGAACAAGGAAAGACCTTTTTCCACTCTCTTACCAATTAGATCAGGATGAAGAATCTCAATGGATTGGAGATGAGACAAACGAAAGGGGTTAGAGACAACTCAATTAAATAAATGCCTAAGGATTTGTCTTTCAGAGTCATACAACTTGAGTTAGGAGTACGAATGATATCTTTTTGTTCCTTTTTGTTCCATAACATAAAAAAAGATGGGAATCATAGATCGTCTAATTGATGATTTTATGGATTCATTTACTATTTGCAATTCAATTATTTCACTCACACTAAATAAACACTAAATTATAAATTAATAAATTAAATAAAAAATAATATATAATATAAATAATATATAAAACAATACATATATATAATATATGTATATACATAGTAAATGTAAATCTATATATTGTATATAATATATAATTTGTATTTTGTATGTATATAATAATGTATATGTTATTTATTATATGTTATTTATTATATATTATATGTTAGTTATAGTATATATATATATATATAAGTATAAGAATAATAAATGATATATATATAATATAAGATATATATGAGGATCTATATAAAAATCTATATAAAATAAAAATCTATATAAAACTATATAAAAATAAAACTATATAAAATAGATTTGAAATAAAACTATATAAAATATATATAAAATAGATTTGAATTGAACACATAAATTAGAAGAATCCATATACATAAATACAAATTAGATATTCATAATATATACATCTTTTTTCATATATTATACATACAAATATACAAAACAAAAAAATATAAATAAGGAACAAATATAAAAAGGAATTCAAATCATTCTTTCTTGAGCCGTATGAGGAGAAAACCTCTTATACGTTTCTAGGGGGGGCATTCTTGATCTATATCTATCCCAATGAGCCATCTATCGAATCGTTGCAATTGATGTTCAATCCCGAAGAGAAGGGAGAGATCTTGGGAAAGTGGGTTTTTATAATCCAATCCAAAATCAAACTTCTTTAGATATTCCTGCTATTCTATATTTTCTTGCAAGGGGGGCTCAACCTACAGAAACTGTTCATGATATTTTAAAGAAGGCAGAAATCTTTAAGGAAATTTAAAAAACAAAGTGAACTAAAGTAAAAGTTAAAAAAAAAAGAAGAACAAGTGAATTGGGGTCGGGTTATGAGTCTTCAGTTTTGTAGAATGTCTTACTTAGCTTAGTATTTTCCCTCTTTCTTGCTTTGCTCTATCCAGACTCATGGATTTTTTTCTTCTTCTTGTTCTTGTAGGAATTTATGGGAAAGAAGGTTTTCATTCTATTTATTTGTTATTTGTTCTTCATTCATAGACCCCTTCTTCTTTAAAGTGATTCTTTCTTTTACCTACATTACATTTCAAATTTCTGTTGATTTTATGTTGTGCCAATCCAACCCTAAACCTTTTTCTTTTGATTTCTTTCGTCTTTTTTGTTTTCTCTGTATTCAATTCATATTGACAATAATGTATTGAACAAATAGAATTCGATCGTGGATCAATAGAATCATAGATCCATTTCTGTCCGGTTGGTTTTTGACTTCATTTAAGTGGTAGATTGACTAGAATGAAATGAAAAGAAATACATTTTTGAATTGATACAATCCATTCCGATATTTTTATTTATCTGTTCTGTTCTCATTGGATTTGTCCCTTTTTTAGTGTTATTTATCTTATCTAATCTAATTTATCTAATCTAATGGAATGGATTTTCAAATCTTGTTTGAATTTGTTCTTAGACCTGTCCTCTTTCCATGTTTTTTGCCAGGATTGCACACTTCATTTCTTTGTATTTTTATTTGGATCATATGTTGAATTGTATTCACATATTTTTTTGGGTTGCTAACTCAACGGTAGAGTATTCGGCTTTTAAGTGCGGCTATGATCTTTTACACATTTCGATGAAGGAACGAATTCGTCTAGACTTTTGGTAGAGTCTATAAGACCACGACTGATCCTGAAAGGTAATGAATGGAAAAAAGAGCATGTCGTATTTATTTTTAATGGAGAATTTGGAAGATAGATCTGATTGGTACAAAAATCTCGCTTTGATTCTTGGGGAATCCATTTGATTTTTCCATTTCTTTGGTCGAGTCAATAAATGGATAGAGTACTAGACTCCAATCCCATGGAAACAAAAAGCAACGGGCTTATGTTCTTAATTTGATTGGAAGGATTCCATGGTCTAATTCGATGTTAAAAAGAGATTAGTGCCTAATGTGGGAAAAGGTTCTTCTGCGAGAAGATTGTCCATTTTTGGAATCCTCACTATTTTTTTCATTATCATTATAGAGTGGAGACAGAATAAGTGTGTATAAGAAACAGCATACTGATGAAAAGAAGAATTCATTCCAAAGTCAAAAGAGCGATTGGGTTGCAAAAATAAAGGATTCTTTGCTTTCTCTTTTTAAATGTAAATGTTTGTGGGTCGAACCCTTTGGGTGGAAAGAGAGAAAAAGATCCGTTGACTGGATTATTTGTTTCCAGGGTATCTCTTTTTTGATTACTATGTACTTCATTTCTTAATTTCTTATTTTATTTTAGATATACCCTGTTTTGACCATATCGCACTATGTATCATTTGATAACTCAAGAAAGACTTTTTGCTCTGGCTTAAGTTAAGTATGTATTATTTGAAATGGAAAAATTCCAAAGAGATTTCGAAAAAAATAGATATGTGCAACAACACTTCCTATATCCGCTTTTCTTTCAGGAATATATTTATGTACTTGCTCATGATCATGGTTTAAACGGATCCTTTTTTGATGAATCCACAGATATTTTTGGTTCTGATAAGAAATCTAGTTTGGTACTTGTGAAACGCTTCATTATTCGAATGTATCAACAGAGTTATTGGATTCATTCGTTGAATGATTCTAATCGAAATAGAATCATGGGACACAGCAATCCTTTTGTTTTTCAAATGCTATTAGGGACCTTTGCAGTCATTCTAGAAATTCCTTTTTCCCTTTCATATTCTTTTTCTTCAAAAAACGAAATACCAAAATATCAGAATCTCCAATCTATTCATTCGATATTTCCTTTTTTCGAGGACAAAATTCCCCATTTAAACGATATCTTAGATATAGTAATACCCTATCCTATTCATCTTGAAATCTTGATTCAGATTCTACAATCCTGGATAAGAGATGTTCCTTCT